TGAAAGAATTTCTTTTGTAATTCCTTACACAAGGATTCAGAAAATACCGGATCCCCGCCTACACAAGAAAATTGCTGATAAAACTCCAAAATGGCATTTTCTTTTGACCCAATTTTTTTTTTTTCCTTATCGGTCAGGAAAGACAAGAAAATTTCAGGGTAGCAAACATTCTCTAGAATTTCTCTTAGATTCGAACCCATAGCTGATGATAGAACTAGAATAGATATTTTCTGTTTCCTACTTACACGAGCCCATATCCTTGCTTTTCTATCAATCTCTAATTCTAACCTCCCCCCCCAATCTGATATTATGGTACCAGTATAGACCGAAATTCCGTTATGATCCAATTCTGATCGATAATAGATACCGGGGCTTTGCAATATTTGATTGATCACAATTCTGTATATTCCATTTACTATAGAAGTTCCGAGGGAGTTCATTAAAGGAATGTTTCCAATAAAAATTGTTTGTTCTTGCATATCCTTACTGGTTTTCCAAATTAATCCTGCGGATACATATAATTCAGAAGAATATGTGAGTGATTCATATACAGCATCCCTTTCTTTTATCAACGGTTCCACCAATTGATATGTTTCCACAAATAATTGAAATTCAATTTCTTGATCTGTATCTTCAATTTTTGGAAACTTATAAAGTTCTTCTGTTAAGCCCCGATACATGAACCCACAAAATCCCTCAAATTGTATCTGATTCAACCCAGGTATTGTAGACATTTCCCCATTTGCATCCCCGAGCATTTTGAATTTCCCATTTATCAAAAAAATCCCATTCTTTTCTCATTCTTCATCGAATCATATGAATCGATCTAATAATGATGGAATTGAATTTCTATTCTGTTTACTGAATCACATGAAATTTTATCTAACTCCATATACCATATAATATATATGGAATGTATGAAATATGAAATGCGTATGAACGGAAGAAGAAAAATTAGACTCAAATTTGAATTTCTATTTTATAACAAACAGATACAGAAAAGAATTGATAAATGCCATTTAGCCTTATGGAGTTTTGTATAGAATAAAAAAAAAAAAAGAATAATTCAATTTCTACCATTATTATGATATTACATATTCCAATCCGATTGAATACCAGAAAAATGAATTCCTGATTTGATCTGTTCGTTGAGATAAAGACAAAATAATCATAAAATATATATAGGGAGAGAGTTGATTTTTCTAGCACTTAATTTTTTCTTTTCATAGATTCCATTGTTCAAAAAATGATTCGCAGAGAAGAGAGATGTTTTTACCCACTTTTTAGTTTTTTTATTTTTTAGTAGAATATTTAGAATATGATTGAAGTGCGTACGAAAAGAGGGCTTGTATTTATTAAACATGTGCAGATATAGCATTTCTATTTATATATGTCTTTCCTCTTTTCTTTTTATTCCATTATAGCGCTCTAGTGGAGACAACACATGGCGTGCTCTATCAAAAATTCTATTTTTTCTTTAATTTAAAAATTGAAATCTATTCAATGCAAAATTGAAACACGATAATTTCTTGCTGATTCCCTATGGACATCATATCTAGATAGATAAAATACCTCATTAGATAACTATAGCTGTGTAACAACTTATGTTCTGGGGTTTACATAGACTCATAATTGCTGTTATATTATAATTATAATATAATAATATAATTGAAATTAAGAATTAAGAAAGTTTTTTTTATTGAAAAAAAAAAAAAAAAAATAAATACTGATTAGTTATGTATCCATTTTTTTTTTCTTATACCATTAGAAAAAGACAAGTGAAGAAGAGAAGAATCGTCCATAAATTTGCAGTCAATAGTTAATAGTTAATGGTTCCAATTTATTTGTCCTGAATTTTGACTTTTGTAACTGAGAATCAAAATTTTCTTTTTCAATAGAAAAGAAAAAAGAAAGGGAAAGTTTTTAGATATTGTGTGTCTTGAGATACTATAACCAATTGAAGGTATGGATCCAATGTAAAAATAAAAAGGGGATACTCTCATTTTTTTGTTTGTAGCCTTTTGGCGACATGGCCGAGCGGTAAGGCGGGGGACTGCAAATCCCTTATTCCCCAGTTCAAATCCGGGTGTCGCCTGATCAACAAAAAACTCGAAATCCTATATTCTGTTTTGCTGATATAACTCGACAAATTTTCTCCAGCAAAAACAAGTGTAAGAAAAGGACTCTTGATACTTTCTTGATTATAAACTTCCGGAGGTTTTGTTTTCTAAAGTGTTGTAAATCCTTACGTCTAGGATTCAAGTAAAAACTAGAGTAGTGGAAGGGAATCAGTAAATCTTGATATGGTACCCCTCCCCTACTAATGGAGGGGCTACTAGCGGAGTCTTGAATTAGATTGGATAACGGGAGTATCTAATTAACTAATGAATGGTTGTAGAAGGGTTGGAAGATACTTTGTATACAGACTGATGAAAGTCGCTGAGTGTTCAGGCATCCAATTAATATTAGATTGGATGGATAATTGGCTTTTACTTAATAAGGGACACAAAAAGAAAGAATAAGTCTTATTATTGCTACATGTGAGTAACATTCTTTTGATACTTCCAAAAGGGTTACTGCGTATTTTGCTTGTGCTTTTGTGCTTAATGGTTCTCGATTTTACTAGAAATCATATAAGAACTTGTTATAAGCGGATTTATTGAAGTGTTTCATCAACGGTGGTGTGTCAGAATTCCCTTTTCTTTTTGACTCTGCGCCGGTAATTCCACTATTATTAGTGAACAATAATGGAAAAATTCCTTCATATTTGTTTCATATTCATAGAGATAGGGGACATAATACACATGGATATAGTAAGTCTTGCTTGGGCTGCTTTAATGGTAGTCTTTACATTTTCCCTTTCACTCGTAGTATGGGGAAGAAGTGGACTCTAGGGGTATTCCTAATTGGGTTGAGGAATCAAACCGTATCAATTGCTTTCTAGATCGTTTTGCAAAGCCTTTTTTTTTTTTACTATTTTATTAGTCTTCATTTCGAAATTCTTGGATTCTAGTGGAGTAATGTATTCTATGAATAATATAGATGAATAATACCCTTTCAATCAAAATCAAACAAACATTTCAATAATTCCCATGTTCGTATTTCGAAAGTAAAAGGGATCCGCAATTTATTAAATTATAATTATAAAAAAAAAAGAATTCTTCCTAAATTATCTATTTTGATGAACCAGCTCTTACCAGAGTTATATATGGACAATGAGAGACAAGGAACCCCCCCCCCCTTTTTTTTTCTGTATTTGCTTGTTTTTATTTCCTTCCCTCTTTACTGTTCAAAGAGAAAAAAAAGTACTTCTTTTATTTAATTAAGATCTTGCCTTAGTGTAGTCACATATTGCACACTTACCCCCTGTTTTATTTATTATTTTAGGAATTTCATTTATGCCATGCTTTATTGACTCATTTCATATCATGGATCAAAGAAAAGAAGTTAAATTAAAATAAAAATCGGTAGGGTATACCCCTTTTTCGAAACGAAATACGAAGAAAAGTTACCATAGAACTCTTTGGATCATCTGTCAACTGCTCAATGAATTACTTCTTTGGAATGTTAAAAAAAAAAAAGATTACTTGGTTTTCTTTTTTTTTTTATTAAATTATTAAATTAATATATGCCTATTCCATTCCATTTTTCCTTCATTTATGATTATTTTCAATATGAATCTCGGTATCCATCAAAAGAATCAAATCCATGAAATGAAAGAATTAGAAAATCGTAAGACTTGCCTTTCAATTATTTCAGATTGATTGAAATCAACACAAATAAAATAGATCAAGCGAAGAAATAAAATTGAGATACTATGTACATTACATATATTTAATTGATATCGACATGTATGAAGATACATATTGTAGATTCATCTATATTAAGCTTGTATCTTTATACATTACAATAATAGATATAGATAGTATGGTAGAAAGATTCATATTTTTTTTCTACCATACTATCGATTTTTATAGGATACTGCTGATTCTAGTCCATTCATTTTATTTAAGACGTGAAATTGGAATCCTTTTTTTCTTAAATCCTTGATAAAAAATAAAAAGTCAAGTTTCATTCAAATTAATCACTTTGACTGACAGTTTTTACGTATATTATAAGTAAAAAAGCGGTAGGAACTAGAATGAACAGCGCTGTAGCAATAAATGCGAGAATATTTACTTCCATAATTTCATTGTTTTTTTTTTACTTCGCAATAACTCGGGATTTAATCCCATAGAGATGAAAAATTTGTCGCTTGTAAATTCAATGCGATGACTTACATTTCAATGACATCGAATCGGATCAATATCATGAATAACAATATCTAAGCTATCAAATCGATTCACCGTCGAGAATTGAATAGTATAACATAGGAAGATCTTTTATCCACACCGAATACAAAATTGGATTCCTGGTCCAATCAAAAGAATTCCTTTCCTTTATTTATATATATTCTTTTCCACTCTTTCTTTTCGATAATCTACCGCCTTCCTTGTACAATCATCTGATAATGTATCATCTGACTGCTTTTCCACTTTCACCGTTTACAAATAGTTTACAAATAAACCCCAACAAAAAATAGAAAGGAAAAAATAAATAAAAAAAGGATATCGTTGGGAATGAAATTCTGTCATTTGTATCCCCTTTCACAGAAAATGGAGGGATCAATTGATGTATTTTTTTTATTGTATCCGTCGGGACTGACGGGGCTCGAACCCGCAGCTTCCGCCTTGACAGGGCGGTGCTCTGACCAATTGAACTACAATCCCAGGGAAATAAAGAAAAGTGTACAGCATAGATATTCTTATGATTTCATTCAAGCCATTTTCTATTTAGATTTTAGATTCGAATCGCCGTGTTGTAACAAAAAAAGGCGCGAGTGATATATTGATATCCATACGGGTATGCACTTTAGTGAGAGCGACGCGGATTACTAGTTACTAGTAATCCTTTCGTTATTGCCAAATAAATCGATCGATAATCAATTTTAAAATGAAAAA